TTACAGAGAAAATCGGGCGACGGTAAGGATTATATCAAATCGGAAATAGAAGTATGCGATAGATAGCGATCATTCTTGTTTTACTTAATGAAATGTAGGGCAACTAAAAAGATAGGTCTTTTTATTCTTACCTGTTAGGAATATTCATTTCCCTAATACCTGCAAGGGTGTCTCCGGATATTTTTGTTTGTGCTCAATGTTTTCCGATTCTACTAGAGATCATATAAGAACTTGTTAGATGTTATAGTTCGATTTATTGGATTCTTTCGTCAATAGTGTTAGGACAGAATTACTTTTTTTGACTCTGCGCCAGCGATTCCACTATTATTAGTATTAGTGAACAATAATGAAATAATTCCTTCATATTGATATTGATAGAGATAGGGGGCATAATTCACATGGATATAGTCAGTCTCGCTTGGGCTGCTTTAATGGTAGTCTTTACATTTTCCCTTTCCCTCGTAGTATGGGGAAGAAGTGGACTTTAAAGATATTACGAATTTAGTTGAGGGAGCAAACTCAAACTGTATCAATTGTTTTATGCACGGTTCTGCAATTTTTTTAATTCATTAATTAACTTATAAATTGATTCCAACCAAATTCTTCCTAAAATTTCTAGTTCGATGAAATGACCCTATATATATCTATATATAGATATATAGACAATGAGGAACCGCAGAACCTTTTTATCCCCCCCCCCCTTTTTTTTTCAAAAGAGTTCTGTTATTAGTTATTATATTAAGGGATACACACTTTCTATGGGAAACAAGATAGACATAATGGTTGTCTAAGTCTAACGAGATACTACACATAATAAGATATTCCCGTTGCCTTAGGTGAGTCACATTATTACGTGCTTATGCTTTTTTTTATTTGGTTTATTAGTTTCGAAATGGAGTTTATGCTTTATTGAACTCATTTCCTATCATGGTTCAAACATTCAAAATTGATTGGGTTTTACTAATCTTTTAGAAATAGGAAAAAGTTTCCCATAGAACCGGGGGATCATCTGTCAACTATTTAATCAACTACTTCTTCGTAATACGAAAAAGATTACTTGATTTTTTTTAATATGATACCGAGATTGGTCTTGAAAATAATCATAAATCTATATAAATCTTAATCTCGGAAGAATAAGAGGTGTCCTTCTTTATTTTTATTATTTCAGATTGATTGGAATCAATACAAATCAAATAAATAATATATAAAAAAAAAATTGGGGGGCGCTATGTACATTACATATCTGTGATTGATATATATATGAATAGGAATAGGAAGATACATATTGTAGATTGATCTATATTAAAGTATCTTTATTTTTATATACTAGTTTGGTAGAAAGAAATAGCTTTTATTTCTTTCTACCAAACTAAACTATCCGATTTCATAGAAATCTGCTGATTCTAGTCCGATCATTTCATTGAAGACTAAGACACGAAATGGAAATCCTTTTGCATTTTTTTCTTGATTGCATTGATAAGAACAAAGAAGTCAAGTTTAAGTTAAATTAATCACTTTGACTTACTGTTTTTACGTAAATTATAAGTAAAAAGGCAGTAGGAACTAGAATGAACAGTGCAGTAGCAATAAACGCTAGAATATTGACTTCCATAATCTCATCGTTTCATTTCTCTTTAATTCGCAATAACTCGGGATTTAATCCCATAGAGATGAAAAATCTTTCGTCGGTAAATTCAATGGGATAATAAAAATGACATCTCGATGATATCGAATCGGATCAATATCATGAATAACAATATCTGAGCTATCAACTCGATTCATCGTCGAGAATTGAATAGTATAACATAGGAAGATCTTTTATCCATACCGAATTCAAAATTGGATTATTGATCCAATCAATAATTCCTTTACTTTTTTATTTATTTTTTTTTTTTAAGAGTTTGTTTGTTCTTTCTTCAGCGGGACTCTTCTCTTAAACTAAAAATTATCGAGAGGGAATCTTTGTTTGATCTTTATTTTTTTAATATTCTCGTACTTGCATTAGGAATAGGACACATGTATCAAAAGTTCAGTGTGAAATTTGAATGAGATAGATTGTTTCAAATTCAAATAATTAGTAATTGAAATTAGTTACACAAAATCGGGGCAAGATAAGGGATATACTTTGAATCTTAAAGTATTCGAATCAACTATGTTCAATTTCTTTTGTATTGTGAAAATTCCATTTGTGGGTGTGTTCGTGGTAAACATATATAGTACTCTATTCCATTACACAGATCAGGAGGAATCGAAAAAAGCCAGGCCCAGCAGTACGGTATCTTTTTTTCTTGGAATCCTGAATAGGACGCTACTAATATTTATACTAATCCACATATGTTTCTTTCCCACCAATCAATATTAGTTGACGAAATGGAAATTACCATATTGGTTTGATGATAAATGTGAAACGAAAAAGAAAAAAAAAGAGGGGGTCCTAGTTAAGAATAAAATTCTGTTCTATTCCCTTTCACAGAAAATGGAGAGAGAAATTGATATATTTTTTTATTGGATTTGTATCCATCGGGACTGACGGGGCTCGAACCCGCAGCTTCCGCCTTGACAGGGCGGTGCTCTGACCAATTGAACTACAGTCCCAGGGAAAAAAGCGTAGAGCGTACATATTCTTACCATTTCATTCAAACCTCTTCATTTCCATTTTCGATTAGAATCGTTGTGTTGTAACTGACAGAGGCGGGACTGATATATTGATATCTACACGGATACGCACTTTAGCGAGATCGACACGGATTACTAGTAATCTTTTCGTTATTGCCAAATCGATTGAAAATCAATCTTTCAATGAATCAAGGAAAAAAGAGTTTTTTTATTTACTTTACCCCCCCTTTCTTTCCTTATCTTTTATACTTACAGATCCTGATAGGAATCTAAATCATTAGCAAGATTTGAATTTTTGGAAAAATACGTAATCAAAGAAGAAAGGCAGGTAAGGTATGTATCCATTTTTTATTCTTCCATATCGGCACATCGGGTATTTCCAGAAAACAACAAATGGTTATATCATTTCATGGTGGATCGGCGAATTATTGGGTTGGGCCGAGCTGGATTTGAACCAGCGTAGACATATTGCCAACGAATTTACAGTCCGTCCCCATTAACCGCTCGGGCATCGACCCAGGAAGAGTCAATCTCAGTCTTTATTGAAAATCCCAGGATCAACTTCCTTTAGTAGTACCCTACCCCCAGGGGAAGTCGAATCCCCGCTGCCTCCTTGAAAGAGAGATGTCCTAAACCACTAGACGATGGGGGCATACTTGCCCAACCGCCATTATATTATGTTCATAGTATGAACAGTTTTTTGAAATTGTCAATATAATGATATGACTCGATCAGAAGGATTTTTCCGTCTGTCATAAGTCCATAAGAATTTTTTGATTCCTCATTTCGATTTATAAATTGTTCATTCCAATGGCTACTCTAGAATTCTAAAAAAAAAAAATAGAAAAAATAAAAAATACGAAGGATAGGACCCCTTCTTTCGGAGAATGATTGGTTTACCGGAAAGGGCGAGGGGTTTAAACTTCATTTTTTTTTTCACATTCATTGATTCATTCATTGTTAAGATTCGATGGGCATATTTATATCTCACACTAAGCCGGGAAATAAAAAGGAAATTAAAAAACGATAATCAATCTGGAAATCTGGGAAGAGGGATAGGGATCAACAAGTTATTGAAAAAGGTTTTTCAATAAGAATTTGGTTGAGGGACAAATGGAATCCATTTATCAATGATTCGAGGAAATTTCTTGGATATATTATATATTGATTGGGTATATTATATATTGAATTGGCAGGTACATGGAGCAATCCCATTAGGATCGGTTTTCAAATAATTCATTGCATTGATATTTATCAAATCCAATATCAATAAACCAAAACCATTTTATCCTTTCTCTATACTATACTCACTAGGTAAATTCAATTTCTTGTTCCGTAATGAGCCACTATAAAATAGATCTATGTACATAGATTCTATTTTATATTTGAATAGAATTCAATATAATTAGAATATAGTATAATAGAATAGAAATAATAGAATAAGTATACATATAAATAGGAGCATATGCAATACTAAATATATGTACTAGACTCATAGTGTCTAGTTACTTATTCAGGAATTGAATCAAAAGGGCCCTTTTAACTCAGTGGTAGAGTAACGCCATGGTAAGGCGTAAGTCATCGGTTCAAATCCGATAAGGGGCTTTTTTGCATAAAAACCCAACGGTAGTATTCATATTGGAGGGGAGAGGATATTGTTGATATTTGTAATAAAAAAGTAAGGAATTTTCGAATTTCATTCGAAAAGGAAAAAGGAAAATGGAATTATGAAATTTTAAATTCTAAAAAATGATAATAGAATAATTCTAATGAATTAGAATTATAGTAATTCTAGTTCGAAAGGTGAACATTTTTTTTTTTTTTATAATGAATAATGATAAGTCATCTCATTTAATTGCCAGATATTCCTATATTTCTGTTATTCCAATCCAAATTCATTGGAAAGATGATCAATCAACAAAATAAAAAGTAAGTGGACCTAACCCATTGAATCATGACTATATCTACTATTCTGATATTCAAATTCGATATAAAAATAGAGATGAAATTATCTTCTTTTATTTCATTTTCCATCTTTCTTTGGTTTGAACTCCAGAAGAATCTGTCGATATTTCCGATTAAATCTTCTTGTTCCTAGGGGTTCCATAGGAATAAATTGCTATTCCCTTCCTCCACGGAAGAAAGGGTTATTCCAAGTCCCAAAAGTCATTTTTCATTTTCAATATCTTTCTTTGATTTCAGAGAACACAAGAAAAGATCAATTTACATTTTAATTTCTATAAGATAAGATATAGATATCGAAAATAAATCTATCAAATCATGGCTTTCCGTATCAAATGGTTTCATAACGAGGCATATGATATTTTTTTCCAGCAATTGATGGATGCGAGAAAGAGACTTTCACTTCTAGTCTCTTATTATTA